CCAAGGAGAAGGTACGGGTTCGATTCCCGTCGCTCGCCAGCTTAATTTAGTAAGGTACTATGATAAAAAATTCAGTCTAGTTGACTACTTAACTACTTATATTAAATTAAGTAGTTGTTAGTCTAATACCGTATCCCTTCCTATCTTATCCTTTGCACTCGACTCAAAAAAAAAAAAAAAAGTGCTTCGGGGGCGAAAATCGAACTTGCCAAGAAGGTGCCCTAAACCGGGGATTTACCGAGACAAACAAGAGAAAATTGCTTTTAAAGGGGAATAGACTGTGCCTTTCTTTTATTTCTTTTTTCTTTTCTACCTGCTGAATAAAAAAAAGGGTTGGATATAGCCCTCTACCATATCTATACAATCTATCATATCTATACAAATAGAATAGTCCATTTATTTATATGGACTGCTAAGTGCGGAGACGGGAATCGAACCCGTGACCTCAAGGTTATGAGCCTCGTGAGCTACCAAACTGCTCTACTCCGCTCTGTAGGGCCAAAAACTGGTGGACGAAAAATTGAATACAAGTCTCTACCATGTCTAGACAAATAGAATAGTCTTTTTATACAGAATGGAGCGGGTAGCGGGAATCGAACCCGCATCGTTAGCTTGGAAGGCTAGGGGTTATAGTCGACGTTGGTTGATTATTTTTAACGTCTCTAATTCAAAACCGAACATGAAATTTTGATTTCATTCGGCTCCTTTATGGCTATTCTCACCACTTAACATCTATGTTAGCTTTTCTGTCTGAATAGAACCAAAGCTCTCTGCTTTCTAGATGATCCCTATAGAGTAGGAGATAGAAATTCTCCTAAATATCTATCTAATCTACTTACTTCGTTCCCTAATTTCATTCAAGAAATCCTGAGGAAAAGAGTTGGGTTTCCACCGAGCTGAAACAATATCCTGATGGTTCTAGTAAACCAAAACTATCGTTTTTTAGCTATTGGGCTTCCATTTCTTTTTTAACTAAAAGAAGATTTAGTTACGATTGGAAATAAACTTTTTTGTATCTTCATCCATAGATCCTTTACTCATATTTATTCAATTGGAATACTTAATCCAATGCAAAATTATGCTTCGCGCCTCTGTACTCATAATGAAATTTGTATTTTGCATGCAAATTTCATTAGTCTTTGGATACTAATCGCGAGAATGTATATTCTTCCTCAATATGCTATTGAGAGGAAAAGGATTAAACCCTTTATAAGAACTAAAGTTTTCATCGGAATATGAATATAAAAAAACTTAAGGATGCCTTAAGTATATCATTTCAAATTCAGTTATTAATAGAACGAATCACACTTTTACCACTAAACTATACCCGCTACATGTAGATTATGATACCAACACTACCCTTTGTCAAGGGTAGCGATTCGAGGAGGAAGCTAATCCCACCTACGGAGAAAAGTGAGCAGTTGGTACTTCAATCGCAGGCCTTTAATTTAGGATTTCGATGGCCCCTCTCTAGTCTGTAAAAGAAATCTCTTCTTACCATGCCACTAGCGTATGAACCAAATGTATGCATTTCGATTAGGATCGTATTCTTCGTATTCTATAGTTTGATTATTCCTACAATATACACTAAGAGATATAGGCGAGAGTACCCATCAATCCCTTTCTTCCTTTTCTTTTTTGTTAGGCAGGCTGTAGAATAATTTTTATACTCTGCAGTACAAATTCAACTGCGCACTTTTTAGAATAAAATTGTTGATAAAACTCCAATATAGTTTGTTCAAAATACACCTTTTGGATAATATTCAAGTACTATTTCTATTTCCAAAGGGTCCCCGTTGAAAATTGCTGCAAAAAATCCGTCCAAAACTGAAAAATAGAAAAGTTTTGAACTCGAAGGTTTTTCTAAGGAATGCCTGTGAAAAATTGTTTCAATCTCGCACCAAAACAGATAAGAAGTATATCATTGAAAATTAATACAATACCCAGCCATATGGGTATATGAGGAGGGCGAATTCCTTTATACCCCCCCAATTAGACTTAAGGGAAATAAAACATAAATGGAGAAAGTTCTCATCATAAGATCAGACAATAGAAGAAAAAAGTCCTAATTCTGCAGAACATTCTGAGCACGTGAAAAGTGAATAGGCTAAAGATAAAAAAAACAAAGTCTACCATTTTTTTTAACAGCAGTTCTTATTGCCCCTTTGGCCTTTTTTTTTTGAACCTCACCATGAATAAACTTCTATATCTCAATAGAGAAAATAAAATCTCTACATATATATCTATATATACATATATTATGTACATTAATATATACATATATTTTCTACATTATGCAGTAGATCTATAATGGTAAATGAAAGTGGCTAATTTTTGAATAAAAAGCCCTTTTAACTCAGTGGTAGAGTAATGCCATGGTAAGGCATAAGTCATCGGTTCAAATCCGATAAAGGGCTTTTCCCTTATTTTCCCTTAGTGGTAGAGTAATGCCACGGCAAGACCGAAGTCATCGGTTCGAATCCGATAGAGTACTTTTCTACTAAATTCATTCACTTTTTTTCTTTTTTTTTTTTGAAAATGTCTCTGTTTTTTATTGAATTATTATGACTTCGTTTAGTATGAGATGCCATATTTTTGGTCTAAACACTAAACGAAGCACAGAGTTTAAATTGCAAAAAATAAATGAAATTGGACTCTTTTTCCTGTTAGAGCAATCAAATCAATATCTGTACTGAACTAATCTAGAATCCTTTTTATTAATCTATTCTATTAAAAGTAAAAGGAATTTCCCTAAAAAGCAGGGGATGATCCGTGAATTAATCTAACCATCAACTAAAAAAAAATCCTATGAAAGCATAATAGAAAAGTAGGAAAGACTCTTTGCTTTGATCTATTTATACTCTTCGATTCGAGTATATTGACAATTCCAAAAAACTGCTCATACTATCATTATAGTATAATGACGAGTGGTTCTATATAGCACTATCGTCTAGTGATGCCCCTATCGTCTAGTGGTTCAGGACATCTCTCTTTCAAGGAGGCAGCGGGGATTCGACTTCCCCTGGGGGTAGGGAGTATTATAAAAAGAGGTTAATCATAGATTATCAAAACCCTAGAATAAATTCTTCCTGGGTCGATGCCCGAGCGGTTAATGGGGACGGACTGTAAATTCGTTGACGATATGTCTACGCTGGTTCAAATCCAGCTCGGCCCAAAAATCTAGGGCTTCGTGAATATGAACTAAATCCTTTTTTTCTTCCATAAAAAAAATATCTGATTCATAGAAATAAAGGATAAAGAGAAAAGAAGGGGAAAATGGATTTCTAAGCCATATCTCTCTGATTCTTTTCTTACAAAGAAAACAGTTTTCTTATTGAAAGGTGGATTATCAGTTGTTTTTAGGGATAAAAAATCGCGGCATACTAGTTATGCCACTCTCACTATACCCACATATCCTATGTGAGTGTAGTAGTATATGATTCATCTATTTCTTAGAGTACAACAGACGAATCTTCTTAGGGTTCTATTTAAGAATAGGTATGCCATACACCCCGCAGGGATTGTAGTTCAATTGGTTAGAGCACCGCCCTGTCAAGGCGGAAGCTGCGGGTTCGAGCCCCGTCAGTCCCGAACTAGGGTTCAATGAATGAAAAAATTCATCTTTCCTTTTTTTCATCAAGAATTTCCCTGAAAAAGGGGGAGGCAGAAGGCAAGATCAAATATCTATGGAGAACCCTTACTTTACTTTTTTTATTTCGCAGCTCTCAATAAAAAGAGAGCTTTATAGGAATCTTTTTTTTAACTACTTCCGGTTGATAAGGAAAGACATACATATCATACGTGGATTAGTATAATTTAGGATATTACTCTATTTTTATGATATGATGCTACCATCCTCATCTTAACTTCCTATTTGACTCTTATCTTAAGGCATAGAGTTACGGTATTTTACCAGAATCCAATCCATACACAAATTGTATTCGTTTATTGTTAGAGAATGAATTTAATATAATTAGTTCCTTTTTAGGGGTTAAACCACACCACTTCCATTTTGTAGTTCCAACTTTGTGTATATTCAAAGAATTCTTGGAAAGAATCTACCTCATTCTCAGTCCATTTTATGAATCTGCTCTCATCTTTAGACCCAAAAAGCAGATATTGACAGTAACCTAATAAAATAAAAACCAAGCAAACGCTCTTTTTCATAAATTTAAATATTGGATCTTTTTTATTTAAGATCCTCTTTTCTCCATCTAATTTCTACTTCTACTGCTTATTTGGATGTCTATGTGACCCATAGAAAGTCGGTTATATAATACATACATACATAATAGTATGTATAACTATAAGAAAAAGGAAGGGAAATAAAGAAAAAGGAAGGGAAATAGAAAAGCAAAAGTCGAAAAGGATGAAAAATGGAGGGGTTCCGAATCCAATCAAAAAACCTATTTTGGTCTTAGTATGGATAAGGCATCTTCATATGTTATATTATCCTACTATCAACCATGAATTGATTTGATAGATCCAATATTCATAATATTGAATTGATTCAGTATTATCAGAATGCAAGCCCTCCCCTTGAATTTAGAGGGATACCCCCTTTTCCTCTCCATGGGATTACATCCCGAGTTATTGTGAAAAAATAAAATAAAGACGTTATGGAAGTAAATATTCTCGCATTTATTGCTACTGCATTGTTCATTCTAGTTCCTACTGCCTTTTTACTTATTATTTATGTAAAAACAGCCAGCCAAAATGATTAATTGGAATTCCAATTAATCATTGAAGAAATGAAAAAGGGATTAAAGAAAATAAAAATCCAAGTCTTAAATGAAAGGATCCGGTTGGAATCCTAAAGTGTGGTAGAAAGAACTATATGTAGTTCTTTCTACCACACTTTACATTCTTTCTATTATATTATCTTGAATCTACATAGAATATATTAGTAGATTGAAATAGTAATCTAATTCAACTTCTTTTTTCACTGCATCCACTTAATTTCAAGCAAGTCAAAATCCAAAAAATCGAAGACAATTCTTCATTGAAAGAATCCATGGAGAGGGAGAAAAATAATACGAGAATAGACTATAATAAAAGAAAAAAAGTAAATAAAAGGAAAAAACCTGCGAATCTTTCATACTTAAAAATGACGCGAGATGCTTCACGCGAGATCCTTCAAAAAAAAAAAAGAACAAAAAAAATTTCTAAGAATAAGAAAAGAGTATAAATGGAAAATGTGCGATATGTTGTGAATAGCTTCGTGTAAGAAAGTCTAATTTTCTTATGTAAAGAACTTTATTTTTACTCGTCACTTCTAGTAGAAATTCTTAATTACTAGAATCGCTCTTTCTATTCTATTTCTTTCTATTTCTATTATAGTAGAATCAAACATAGTAGAATAGAACGACTCTTTCTTAAAAGAAAAGAGTTTTTTTACAAGAGTGAAACAAAACTAAAGAAAGAGAGAAAAAATAAAGTTTGGCAAAATGATTAATACAAAATAAAATGATCAATTAAAGAAAAGAGTTGATACTACAATTCGACTACTCAATCAATTAGTAGTATCCCTAGAGTCCACTTCTCCCCCATACTACTAGCGAAAGAGAAAATGTAAAGACTACCATTAAAGCAGCCCAAGCGAGACTTACTATATCCATGTAAATTATGTCTCCTATTTCTATGAAGGAATTATTCTACTATTGATCAATAATCATAGTGGAATTAAGGGTACAGAGTCAAAATTCTGCTCTAAGACTATGGATGAATCGGTTAAAGGAATTTACTCCTATCAAATTCTTATATGATTTCTGGTGGAATTGGAGAGTATTAAGTATAAATATGATACATATACCTTTTCCTTAAAAAAGAAAGAGTGTGGGAATGTCCTGAATAGAAGATGCGGGAATAGAGAGATTTTTTCTTCCTTTTGTTATCTTTTTATAAGCAAAGGACGTCAGAATATACCATAAAATTAGGATAGATAAATATTTATTGGATACCTACTTTACCCATGTTTATTTTTGACCTAAACCCTACTGCCCCACTTTCACTCTTTCATAGAAAGAGTGAGGAGACCTTATCCACTCCACAACTCCGAAATTTATTTTTGATCAGCCTATTCAATCTGATTCTCGACAGAATCCGTAGCCTTTACTTTAGTGAAAGTCCCTTCTTCAATCTTAGATTGAAAAAAGACTTAGGGACCTTTGGAAGTTTTAAATTCCCGAATCAATTCAAATTAATAAAAGAATAAGGAAACGCTACCTCATCTCTGTTGGTAGTTCCCCGTTTGGGCCACTGCCGCCAAAGCAAAGCCTCGTTTGAGGATAGAACTAGGGTATGGATTCTCAAAATCCAGTATCGCCAGACCTAGTTACTCTCTTGTCCCAACTTATGAGGGTACGAAATTTTGGAGTTTGATTAGTACTATAATCCTAAGTATTATATTGATCAGGCGGCACCCAGATTTGAACTGGGGATAAAGGATTTGCAGTCCCCTGCCTTACCACTTGGCCATGCCGCCAAAAAATCCGATCTAAAATCGAGAAAAGAACAAGTATTCATCCATATTTTCTTACTAAAACCCCCTTTTTTTCTATTCTATTGAGATGGCAAAGGAGAATTTTCTTTCTATTCTATTGAAATGGCAAAGGAGCAAAAGTGGATTTCCAGTCACAGACTGCAAAATTCAGAACAAATTGGAACCATTAACTAGAATTTTTTTTTGAATTGCAGTAGTAAACGACTCTTAAATCGGTATTCTCTCCTTTAATGGCATAATAAAATAGAGTAATAGTTTCCCTAATCTGTATATAGGTAAACTCCAGGTCCGAACAGCATTATTATCTACGGATGCCCCTTATGTACATATCCCTACAGGGAATCATGCTTTAATTTTTCATTGCATTAAATATCTTGAATAAAAAGAGGAAATTTGCTCTGATATAGATTATGGCCTGGCCTTCTTTTCTTGGCCCGCACAAGTGAAATTACGATAAAAGAAAGGATATGTGAATAGGTGGATAACTAGATTAGCAAGTACTTCAAAAAAGTAAGTACTTTATTTTAGGATTCTACAACGAAATCCTTTATTTTTCAGCAATTCTATTACTACGAAACAAAAAATAACCTTCAAATTCTTTTTGAAAATAAAACTAAGCGTACTATTCTAAATTCTAAATCGAACTAAAGTCAAACTTTCTAGTGCTTATAAATTATTATGGCTTTATTTCTTTCATAGAAAGGAGATAAAATTATTTCTTTCATAGAAAGGAGATAAAACGAGAAATCTTTGCTATCCAATCTGATTAGAATATCATAAAGTTTAAGTGGCAGAATTTTTTCTAGGACTTTTTTATCCATTCATTTTAATTCCATTTCTACCCCTGCAAAAGTAGAACTTTCGTCAAAATTATCTTTATTCATATATATGAAATACATATATGAAATACGTATGTGGAGTTCCCTAGAATTTCATGTGATTCAGTAAACAGAATATAGATTCCATGATTGCTAGATTGATCCGTAGGGATTGATAAAGAGTGAGCTGATAATGGAATTTTTCTTCGATAAATAGGAAACTTAAGATTAAGATGCTCCGGAATGGAAATGAGGGAATGTCCACAATACCCGGATTTAGTCAGATCCAATTCGAGGGATTTTGTAGGTTCATTAATCAAGGCTTGGCAGAAGAACTTGAGAAGTTTCCAACAATTAAAGATCCAGATCACGAAATTGCATTTCAATTATTTGCGAAAGGATATCAATTGCTAGAACCCTCGATAAAAGAAAGGGATGCTGTGTATGAATCACTCACTTATTCTTCTGAATTATATGTATCCGCGAGATTAATTTTTGGTTTCGATGTGCAAAAGCAAACCATTTCTATTGGAAACATTCCTATAATGAATTCCTTAGGAACCTTTATAATAAATGGAATATACCGAATTGTGATCAATCAAATATTGCTAAGTCCTGGTATTTACTACCGCTCCGAATTAGACCATAAGGGAATTTCTATATACACTGGAACTATAATATCAGATTGGGGAGGAAGATCGGAATTAGCAATTGATAAAAAAGAAAGGATATGGGCTCGCGTGAGTAGAAAACAAAAGATATCCATTTTAGTTCTATCATCAGCTATGGGTTCGAATCTAAGAGAAATTTTGGATAATGTTTCCTACCCCGAAATTTTCTTGTCTTTCCCGAATGCTAAGGAGAAAAAGAGGATTGAGTCAAAAGAAAAAGCTATTTTGGAGTTTTATCAACAATTTGCTTGTGTAGGCGGGGACCTGGTATTTTCGGAGTCCTTATGTGAGGAATTACAAAAGAAATTTTTTCAACAAAAATGTGAATTAGGAAGAGTTGGTCGACGAAATATGAATCGAAGACTGAATCTTAATATACCTCAGAACAATACATTCTTGTTACCACGAGATGTATTGGCCGCTACGGATCATTTGATTGGAATGAAATTTGGAACGGGTATACTTGACGATGACGATATGAATCACTTGAAAAATAAACGTATTCGTTCGGTTGCGGATCTGTTACAAGATCAATTCGGACTGGCTCTTGGCCGTTTACAACATGCGATTCAAAAAACTATCCGTAGAGTATTCATACGTCAATCGAAACCGACTCCACAAACTTTGGTAACTCCAACTTCAACTTCGATTTTATTAATAACTACTTATGAGACCTTTTTTGGCACATACCCCTTATCTCAAGTTTTTGACCAAACCAATCCATTGACACAAACGGTTCATGGGCGAAAAGTGAGTTGTTTGGGTCCTGGAGGATTGACGGGGAGAACTGCGAGTTTTCGGAGCCGAGATATTCATCCGAGTCACTACGGGCGTATTTGTCCAATTGACACGTCCGAAGGCATCAATGTTGGACTTACTGGATCCTTAGCTATTCATGCGAGAATTGATCACTGGTGGGGATCTATAGAGAGTCCGTTTTATGAAATATCTGAGAAAGCAAAAGAAAAAAAAGAGAGACAGGTGGTTTATTTATCACCAAATAGAGATGAATATTATATGATAGCAGCAGGAAATTCTTTGTCCTTGAATCAGGGTATTCAGGAAGAACAAGTTGTTCCAGCTAGATACCGTCAAGAATTCCTGACTATTGCATGGGAACAGATTCATGTTAGAAGTATTTTTCCTTTCCAATATTTTTCTATTGGAGGTTCTCTCATTCCTTTTATTGAGCATAATGATGCGAATCGGGCTTTAATGAGTTCTAATATGCAGCGCCAAGCAGTTCCACTTTCTCGGTCCGAGAAGTGTATTGTTGGAACTGGATTGGAACGCCAAACAGCTCTAGATTCGAGGGTTTCCATTATAGCCGAACGCGAGGGAAAGATCATTTCTAGTGATAGTCAGAAGATCCTTTTATCAAGTAGTGGGAAGACTATAAGTATTCCTTTAGTTGCCCATCGGCGCTCTAACAAAAATACTTGTATGCACCAAAAACCTCGGGTTTCGCGGGGTAAATCCATTAAAAAAGGGCAAATTTTAGCGGAGGGAGCAGCTACAGTTGGTGGGGAACTTGCTTTAGGAAAAAACGTTTTAGTAGCTTATATGCCGTGGGAGGGTTACAATTTTGAAGACGCAGTACTAATTAGCGAACGTTTGGTATATGAGGATATTTATACTTCTTTTCACATCCGAAAATATGAAATTCAGACGGATACGACAAGCCAAGGCTCCGCTGAAAAAATCACTAAAGAAATACCACATCTAGAAGAACATTTACTCCGCAATTTGGACAGAAATGGAGTTGTGAGGTTGGGATCCTGGGTAGAAACAGGCGATATTTTAGTAGGTAAATTAACGCCTCAGATAGCGAGCGAATCCTCGTATATCGCGGAAGCTGGATTATTACGGGCCATTTTTGGTCTTGAGGTATCCACTTCAAAAGAAACTTCTCTCAAACTACCTATAGGTGGAAGAGGGCGCGTTATCGATGTGAAATGGATCCAGAGGGACCCCCTCGACATAATGGTTCGTGTATATATTTTACAGAAACGTGAAATCAAAGTTGGGGATAAAGTAGCAGGAAGACACGGGAATAAGGGGATCATTTCCAAAATTTTGCCTAGGCAAGATATGCCCTATTTGCAAGATGGAACACCTGTTGATATGGTCTTCAATCCCCTAGGAGTACCCTCACGAATGAATGTGGGACAAATATTTGAAAGCTCGCTCGGATTAGCAGGGGATCTGCTAAAGAAACATTATAGAATAGCACCCTTTGATGAGAGATATGAGCAAGAGGCTTCAAGAAAACTTGTGTTTTCGGAATTATATGAAGCCAGTAAACAAACAAAAAATCCATGGGTATTTGAACCCGAGTACCCGGGAAAAAGCAGAATATTTGATGGAAGAACAGGAGATCCCTTCGAACAACCTGTTCTAATAGGGAAGTCCTATATTTTAAAATTAATTCATCAAGTTGATGAAAAAATCCATGGACGTTCTACTGGGCCCTACTCACTTGTTACCCAACAACCCGTTAGAGGAAGAGCCAAACAAGGGGGACAACGAGTAGGAGAAATGGAAGTTTGGGCTTTAGAAGGATTTGGTGTTGCTCATATTTTACAAGAGATACTTACTTATAAATCTGATCATCTTATAGCTCGCCAAGAAATACTTAATGCTACGATCTGGGGAAAAAGAGTGCCTAATCACGAGGATCCTCCAGAATCTTTTCGAGTGCTCGTTCGAGAACTACGATCTTTGGCTCTAGAACTGAACCATTTCCTTGTATCTGAGAAGAACTTTCAGGTTAATAGGGAGGATGTTTGATCAGAATAAATATAAATTTTTTTCTTATTTCTATTTTATGATTGACCAATATAAACATAAACAACTTCAAATTGGACTCGTTTCCCCCCAACAAATAAAGGCTTGGGCTAACAAAATCCTACCTAATGGGGAAGTCGTTGGCGAAGTCACAAGGCCCTCCACTTTTCATTATAAAACCGATAAACCAGAAAAAGATGGATTGTTTTGCGAAAGAATCTTTGGACCCATAAAAAGCGGAATTTGTGCTTGTGGAAATTCTCGAGCGAGCGTAGCGGAAAACGAAGACGAAAGGTTTTGTCAAAAATGCGGGGTAGAATTTGTTGATTCTCGGATACGAAGATATCAAATGGGATACATCAAACTGGCATGTCCAGTGACTCATGTGTGGTATTTGAAAGGTCTTCCTAGTTATATCGCGAATCTTTTAGATAAACCTCTTAAGAAATTGGAAGGCCTAGTATACGGCGATTTCTCTTTTGCTAGGCCCAGCGCTAAAAAACCTACTTTCTTACGATTACGAGGTTTATTCGAAGATGAAATTGCATCCTGTAACCACAGCATTTCTCCCTTTTTTTCTACCCCAGGCTTTGCAACATTTCGAAATCGGGAAATTGCGACAGGAGCAGGTGCTATTAGAGAACAATTAGCAGATTTGGATTTGCGAATTATTATAGAGAATTCCTTGGTTGAATGGAAGGAATTAGAAGATGAGGGGTATAGTGGAGATGAATGGGAAGATAGAAAAAGACGAATAAGAAAAGTTTTTTTAATTAGACGAATGCAATTGGCAAAACATTTTATTCAAACAAATGTAGAACCAGAATGGATGGTTTTGTGCTTATTACCAGTTCTTCCTCCCGAATTGAGACCCATTGTTTATAGGTCTGGGGATAAAGTAGTGACTTCGGATATTAATGAACTTTATAAGAGAGTTATCCGTCGGAACAACAACCTTGCCTATCTATTAAAAAGAAGTGAATTAGCGCCAGCCGATTTAGTAATGTGCCAGGAAAAATTGGTACAAGAAGCCGTGGATACACTTCTTGATAGTGGGTCTCGCGGACAACCGACGAGGGATGGTCACAATAAAGTATACAAGTCACTTTCAGATGTAATTGAGGGTAAAGAGGGGAGGTTTCGCGAGACTCTGCTTGGGAAACGGGTCGATTACTCGGGGCGTTCTGTCATTGTTGTGGGTCCTTCGCTTTCATTACATCAATGTGGATTACCTCTAGAGATAGCAATAAAGCTTTTTCAGCTATTTGTAATTCGCGATTTAATCACGAAACGTGCTACTTCTAATGTCAGGATTGCTAAAAGGAAAATTTGGGAAAAGGAACCCATTGTATGGGAAATACTTCAAGAAGTTATGCGGGGGCATCCTGTACTGTTGAACAGAGCACCTACCCTGCATAGATTAGGCATACAGGCCTTCCAACCCACTTTAGTAGAGGGGCGTACTATTTGTTTACATCCATTAGTGTGTAAGGGTTTCAATGCGGACTTTGATGGGGATCAAATGGCTGTTCATCTACCTTTATCCTTGGAAGCTCAAGCAGAAGCCCGTTTACTTATGTTTTCTCATATGAATCTCCTGTCTCCCGCTATTGGAGATCCTATTTGCGTGCCAACCCAAGACATGCTTATCGGACTTTATGTATTAACGATTGGAAATCGTCGAGGTATTTGTGCAAATAGATATAATAGTTGCGAAAACTATCCAAATAAAAAAGTAAATTACAATAATAATAATTATACGAAAGATAAAGAACCCCATTTTTCTAGTTCCTATGATGCACTGGGAGCTTATAGACAGAAACGAATCAGTTTAAACAGTCCCTTGTGGCTACGATGGAAACTAGATCAACGCGTCATTGGATCAAGAGAAGTTCCGATTGAAGTTCAATATGAATCTTTTGGGACTTATCATGACATTTATGCCTACTATCTAATAGTCGGAAATAGAAAAAAAGAAACCCGTTCTATATACATTCGAACCACTCTTGGTCATATTTCTTTTTATAGAGAAATAGAGGAAGCCATACAAGGATTTAGTCGAGCCTATTCATACACTATCTAAATCTAAACAAGGAAGTTAGATTCGGCGATGCCCCTTTCGGGGGGCATTACGATTTCGCTAGTACCATCTTTTTTGCCACTCAAATTCAGATTGAGATTGAGGAAAGGGGGTAAATTAAGTTTTCGAATCACTGACTCAGGCCTATTGTCGAATCCTACTCAGCAATTGTCGAATCCTACTCAGTCAAAAAAGGGGGTACTTATGTATGGCGGAACGGGCCAACCTGGTCTTTCATAATAAAGAGATAGACGGAACTGCTATGAAACGACTTATTAGCAGATTAATAGATCATTTCGGAATGGGATATACATCCCATATACTGGATCAAATAAAAGCTCTGGGCTTCCATCAAGCCACTACTACATCGATTTCTTTAGGAATCGAGGATCTTTTAACAATACCCTCTAAAGGATGGTTAGTCCAAGATGCAGAACAACAGAGTTTTCTTTTGGAGAAACACTATTATTATGGGGCTGTACACGCAGTAGAAAAATTACGCCAATCCGTTGAAATATGGTATGCTACAAGTGAATATTTGAAACAAGAAATGAATTCGAATTTTCGGATAACGGATCCTTCTAATCCAGTCTATCTAATGTCTTTTTCAGGAGCTAGAGGAAATGCATCTCAGGTACACCAATTAGTAGGGATGAGAGGGTTAATGGCGGATCCTCAAGGACAAATGATTGATTTACCTATTCAAAGCAATTTACGCGAGGGACTTTCTTTAACAGAATATATAATTTCCTGTTACGGAGCCCGCAAAGGGGTTGTAGATACTGCTGTACGAACAGCGGATGCTGGATATCTTACACGCAGACTTGTTGAAGTAGTTCAACATATTATTGTGCGTAGAAGAGATTGTGGTACTATCCGAGGTATTTCTGTGAGTCCTCAAAATGGGATGACAGAAAAACTTTTTGTCCAAACACTAATTGGTCGTGTATTAGCAGACGATATATATATCGGTTCACGATGCATTGCTGCTCGAAATCAAGATATTGGAATTGGATTAGTCAATCGATTCATAACTGCCTTTCGAGCACAACCGTTTCGGGCACAACCCATATATATTAGAACTCCTTTTACTTGCCGGAGCGCATCTTGGATCTGTCAATTATGTTATGGGCGGAGTCCCACTCATGGCGATCTGGTCGAATTGGGAGAAGCTGTAGGTATTATTGCGGGTCAATCAATTGGTGAGCCAGGGACTCAACTAACATTAAGAACTTTTCATACTGGTGGAGTATTCACAGGGGGTACTGCCGACCTTGTACGATCCCCCTCGAATGGAAAAATCCAATTCAACGAGGATTTGGTTCACCCCACACGTACCCGTCATGGGCAGCCTGCTTTTCTATGCTATATAGACTTGCGTGTAACTATTCAGAGTCAGGATATTCTACATAGTGTGAATATTCCGTTAAAAAGCCTTATTCTAGTGCAAAATGATCAATATGTAGAATCGGAACAAGTAATTGCGGAGATTCGTGCCGGAACATCCACTTTGCATTTTAAAGAAAAGGTACAAAAGCATATTTATTCCGAATCAGACGGGGAAATGCACTGGAGTACTGATGTTTACCATGCGCCCGAATATCAATATGGTAATCTTCGTCGATTACCAAAAACAAGCCATTTATGGATATTGTCAGTAAGTATGTGCAGATCCAGTATAGCATCCTTTTCGCTGCACAAGGATCAAGATCAAATGAATACTTATTCTTTTTCTCTTGACGGAAGATATATCTTTGACCTCTCAATGGCTAATGATCAAGTAAGCCATAGACTGTTGGATACTTTTGGTAAAAAAGATAAGGAAATTCTTGATTATTTAACGCCAGATCGAATCGTGTCCAACAATCATTGGAATTTTGTCTATCCTTCTATTCTTCAAGATAATTCGGATTTGTTGGCGAAAAAGCGAAGAAATAGGTTCGTCATTCCATTACAATATCATCAAGAACAAGAAAAAGAGCTAATATCCTGTTTGGGGATTTCGATTGAAATACCCTTTATGGGTGTTTTACGTAGAAATACTATTTTTGCTTATTTTGACGATCCAGGATACAGAAAAGATAAAAGGGGTTCAGGAATTGTTAAATTTCGATATAGGACCCTAGAGGAAGAATATCGGACCCGAGAGGAAGAGTATAGGACTCTAGAGGAAGACTCAGAGGACGAATATGAGAGCCCAGAGAACGAATATAGGACTCTAGAAGACGAATATGAAACCCTAGAAGACGAATATAGGACTCTAGAAGACGAATATGAAACCCTAGAAGATGAATATGGGATCCTAGAGGCCGAATATAGGGCTCTAGAGAAAGACTCAGAAGAAGAATATGGGAACCCAGAGAACGAATATAAAACTCGAGAAGACGAATATGAAACTCTAGAGGAAGAAGAATATGGGAGCCGTGAAGATGGCTCAGAGAACGAATATGGGGTTTTAGAAGAAGACTCAGAGGAAGACTCAGAGGACGAATATGGGAGCCCGGAGGAAGATTCTATCTTAAAAAAAGAGGGTTTTATTGAGCATCGAGGAACAAAAGAATTTAGTCTAAAATACCAAAAAGAAGTAGATCGGTTTTTTTTCATTCTTCAAGAACTGCATATCTTGCCGAGATCCTCATCCCTAAAGGTACTTGACAATAGTATTATTGGAGTGGATACACAACTCACAAAAAATACAAGAAGTCGACTAGGTGGATTGGTCCGAGTTAAGAGAAAAAAAAGCCATACGGAACTAAAAATCTTTTCCGGAGATATTCATTTTCCTGAAGAGGCGGATAAGATATTAGGCGCCAGTTTGATACCACCAGAAAGAAAAAAAAAAGATTCTAAGGACTCAAAAAAAAGAAAAAATTGGGTTTATGTTCAACGGAAAAAAATTCTCAAAAGCAAGGAAAAGTATTTTGTTTCAGTTCGACCTGCAGTCGCATATGAAATGGACGAAGGGAGAAATCTAGCAAGACTTTTCCCGCAAGATCTCCTGCAAGAAGAGGATAATCTCCAACTTCGACTTGTCAATTTTATTTCTCATGAAAATAGCAAGTTAACTCAAAGAATTTATCACACGAATAGTCAATTCGTTCGAACTTGCTTGATAGTGAATTGGGAACAAGAAGAAAAAGAGGGGGCTCGTACTTCCCTTGTTGAGTTAAGAACAAATGATCTGATTCGCGATTTCCTAAGAATTGAGTTAGTCAAGTCCACTATTTCATATACAAGAAGAAGGTATGATAGGACAAGTGCAGGACCGATTCCCAATAATGGGTTAGATCGCAACAATACCAATTCCTTTTATTCCAAGGCGAAGATTCAATCACTTAGCCAATATCAAGAAGCTATTGGCACCTTGTTGAATCGAAATAAAGAATACCCATCTTTGATGATTTTGTCGGCATCCAACTGTTCTCGAATTGGTTTATTCAAGAATTCGAAATATCCCAATGCGGTAAAAGAATCGAATCCAAGAATTCTTATTCGAGATATTTTTGGGCTCTTAGGCGCTATTGTACCTAGTATATCGAATTTTTCTTCATCTTACTATTTATTAACACATAATCAGATCTTGTTAAAAAAATACTTCTTCCTTGACAATTTGAAACAAACCTTCCAAGTACTTCAAGGGCTTAAATACTCTTTAATAGATGAAAATAAAAGGATGTCAAATTTCGACAGTAACATCATGTTGGATCCATTCCATTTGAATTGGCACTTTCTCCATCATGACTCATGGGAGGAGACATTGGCAATAATTCACCTTGGACAATTTATTTGCGAAAATGTATGTCTATTTAAATCGCACATAAAAAAATCTGGTCAAATTTTCATTGTTAATATGGACTCCTTTGTTATAAGAGCAGCTAAGCCTTATTTGGCCACTATAGGAGCAACTGTTCATGGTCATTATGGAAAAATCCTTTACAAAGGGGATAGGTTAGTTACCTTTATATATGAAAAATCGAGATCTAGTGATATAACGCAAGGTCTTCCAAAAGTGGAACAAATATTCGAAGCGCGTTCAATTGATTCACTATCGCCGAATCTCGAAAGGAGAATTGAGGATTGGAATGAGCGTATACCAAGAATTCTTGGGGTTCCCTGGGGATTCTTGATTGGAGCTGAGCTAACCACCGCCCAAAGTCGTATCTCTTTGGTTAATAAGATCCAAAAGGTTTATCGATCCCAAGGGGTACAGATCCATAATAGACATATAGAGATTATTATACGCCAAGTAACATCAAAAGTACGGGTTTCCGAAGATGGAATGTCTAATGTTTTTTTACCTGGGGAATTAATAGGACTATTGCGAGCGGAACGAGCAGGGCGAGCTTTGGATGAATCGATCTATTATCGGGCAATCTTATTGGGAATAACAAGGGCTTCCCTGAATACCCAAAGTTTCATATCTGAAGCAAGTTTTCAAGAAACTGCTCGAGTTTTAGCAAAAGCTGCCCTACGAGGTCGTATTGATTGGTTGAAAGGCCTGAAAGAAAACGTAGTTCTGGGGGGAATTATACCTGTTGGTACCGGATTCCAAAAATTTGTGCATCGTTTCCCACAAGACAAGAACCTTTATTTCGAAATTCAAAAAAAAAATTTATTCACGTCGGAAATGAGAGATATTTTGTTTCTCCATACAGAATTAGTTTCTTCTGATTCTGACGTAACAAACAATTTCTATGAGACATCAGAACCCCCATTTACTCCCATTTATACGATTTAAGGATATATAAAGCATATAAAGCAGATTTTTTTACTTTAAATGGAAACTAGACTTTTGACCTTAGAATGCTAACAGGTCTGATTTTAGATTTTGTATTTTCATATTTTACTAAATAAAAGAAGTCAGTTAATTTATTAAGGCTGTGTTTGTTTATATCATGTATCAATGGCCAATTCTGAGTAGAAGGTTCCATCGGAACAATTATTATTTATTTCAAGATATTTCGGCTCTTTCTTAATCTTCAAAAAGAAATCAATTCCGTAATGGTAAGACGAAAAAAAGAAAAAAAAGAGAAGTGTGGAAAAAATGACAAGAAGATATTGGAACATCAATTTGAAAGAGATGATAGAAGCAGGAGTTCATTTTGGTCATGGTATTAAGAAATGGAATCCTAAAATGGCCCCTTACATCTCGGCAAAGCGTAAAGGTACTCATATTACAAATCTCGCTAGAACGGCTCGTTTTTTATCAGAAGCCTGTGATTTAGTTTTTGATGCGGCAAGTCAGGGAAAAAGCTTCTTAATTGTTGGTACCAAAAAAAGAGCAGCGGATTTAGTAGCATCAGCTGCAATAAGGTCTCGTTGTCATTATGTTAATAAAAAGTGGTTCAGTGGTATGTTAACGAATTGGTCGATTACCAAAACTAGACTTTCTCAATTTAGAGACTTAAGAGCGGAAGAAAAGATGGGAAAATTCCACCATCTCCCAAAAAGAGATGTGGCAATCTTAAAGAGAAAATTATCTACCTTGCAAAGATATCTCGGCGGGATTAAATATATGACGAGGTTGCCTGACATTGTGATCGTCCTTGATCAGCAAAAAGAGTATATAGCTCTTCGGGAATGCGCCATTTTGGGGATTCCTACTATTTCTTTAATCGATACAAATTGTGACCCAGATCTCGCGAATATATCGATTCCTGCCAACGATGACACTATGACTTCCATTCGATTGATTCTTAACAAATTAGTATTTGCAATTTGTGAGGGCCGTTCTCTCTATATAAGAAATCATTGATTAAGATTAAGAAGAATAGTGAATTCTTAAGCAACTACGTAGATTTATGGGATCCGTTACTATTTTTTTTTGTTTTGCCTAGATAAAAGAGGGGGAATATTGATATATATTAGAGGGTATTGATATATATTATCATTTGATGTGATTTCTTGGTATCCTAAATATAAGATTAATACTTCAAGTTGCTGAGTTGAGAAAGAGATGGTTGAATCAAAAGAATTCCTTTTTTGAAGTTCAATTTTTATCAGAGGACAATATGAATATTACACCATGTTCCATTAAAACACTCAAGGGGTTGTATGATATATCAGGCGTAGAAGTAGGCCAACACTTCTATTGGCAAATAGGAGGTTTCCAAATTCATGCCCAAGTACTCATCACTTCTTGGGTCGTAATTACTATCTTGCTAGGTTCGGTTATCATAGCTGTTCGGAATCCACAAACCATCCCAACTGACGGTCAGAATTTCTTCGAATATGTCCTTGAGTTTATTCGAGATTTGAGCAAAACTCAGATTGGAGAAGAATACGGTCCCTGGGTTCCCTTTATTGGAACTATGTTCCTTTTTATTTTTGTTTCGAATTGGTCGGGTGCTCTTTTACCTTGGAAAATTATAGAGTTACCCCATGGGGAATTAGCAGCGCCCACGAATGATATAAATACTACTGTTGCTTTAGCTTTACTCACATCAGCGGCATATTTTTATGCGGGTCTTAGCAAAAAAGGATTGAGTTATTTCGAGAAATATATTAAACCAACCCCAATCCTTTTACCAATTAACATCCTAGAAGATTTCACAAAACCATTATCGCTTAGTTTTCGACTTTTCGGAAATATATTGGCAGATGAATTAGTCGTTGTTGTTCTTGTTTCTTTAGTCCCCTTAGTAGTCCCTATACCGGTCATGTTTCTTGGATTATTTACAAGCGGTATTCAAGCTCTTATTTTTGCAACGTTAGCCGCAGCCTATATAGGTGAATCCATGGAAGGTCATCATTGAATTGACTAATTTTCGAAATAGTCTTTTTTTTTTAGCTTAGCCCAATTCATGCATGGTTGCAGATAATCCTCCTGGTTAGAAAACTAACTAGTTCGAAATGCGTAACCTAGAGTTGTAGGAGAGAGAATAGACTATATTACGGAATTGTTAAATTATATATGCATTCAGGGGGGGCGAAATCCAGTTAGATCTATATCCTTAATGTCTATAAGACAGTCATCTTTTGTGCGGCTTTCTAATTCTAAGGAATGATTTTGGAATTGGATTCAATAGAAAATAAGAAAATATGCAAACAAAATAGAAGATACAAATGTATATAGGATTTTATTTATTTATAAGTTAGATTAGATTCATTATCTAATCCGATATATAGAATTCCGGAATTGGATTCCATATCCAGTTCTATGCAGCATATTGTTCTCAATTATATATCTTTATTTGATTCCTATTGGATTTGGATTAGTTCGATTTCAATAGGGGTTCTTTCTGTATTTCGTCTTTTATTATGGATTAGATGAAGGGAAAAAAGGGGAACTCAAGGATATCGAAAAGTCAAAAAAGATGGAATGAAAGGGTGGTTGGTTGGAAAGAAAGAGAAATAGAATAATGAAAAGCATATGGATTTACACAAACCTCTAATGATTAGAAACTAAAAACGAGATCTCGAAGTAGTTCGGATGATTTAGATTATCATTTCAATTTGTACTTTTTAGTTACTTCTACCCAATAGAGCTTAGAAGTTAAAAGTAATAATTTCTTGGTTGATTGTATCCTTAACCATTTCTTTTTTTTTTTTGACACGAGGAACTCACCATGAATCCACTAATTGCTGCTGCTTCCGTTGTTGCTGCTGGATTGGCTGTAGGGCTTGCTTCTATTGGGCCTGGAGTTGGTCAAGGTACTGCTGCAGGACAAGCTGTAGAGGGTATTGCGAGACAGCCAGAAGCAGAAGGGAAAATACGAGGTACTTTATTGCTTAGTCTAGCTTTTATGGAAGCTTTAACAATTTATGGACTAGTTGTGGCACTAGCGCTTTTATTTGCGAACCCTTTTGTTTAATCCTAAAAAAGAAAATAAGTCCTTTAGATTAGATACTTTTTTCTTTTTTTTAGTAAATTGGTATTTGCTTCTGTAATTCCAAGTATATCAATACTTTTATTTATTATATTATTCCAGGAATTTTTTATTTATCGGGACAGACAATACCCCGGGAAGGGTTGATTTGAGCATGATCAATTTAGGTAGAAGATATGCTCGCCCTCTTCCTTCCCGTCCTTAGTTTAGGATAGTGGAAAGTCTTTTTCCTTTTATTTTAGGAATTTTGGGAACATTTTAACAAAGGAGATCTTTCACAGATCAAACGAGACCTAAGACTTAATCTAAAAGAAATTATTAGATTGAATCTATTTGCATTAAAAAAATTGCATTAAAAAAACCGATAAAAAAGGGCGAGCGAAGTAAGTGATCGAAAAATTTTCTTCTTTGTTCGTCCTATCTATAAGAGGAGAGCATATGAAAAATGTAACCCATTCTTTTGTTTTTTTAGCTCACTGGCCATTCGCTGGGAGTTTCGGGCTTAATACCGATATTTTAGCAACAAATCTAATAAATCTAACTGTAGTGGTTGGCGTATTGATTTTTTTTGGAAAGGGAGTGTGTGCGAGTTGTCTATTTCAAGAATAGATTGGATCTATCCGGCTGCACCTTAGAATATTTTTTAGTATTTTTATTTTGGGATAAATAAGAAAAGGTGCACGATCTCCACGAATTACTTCTGAATAACTTCAGAAATCATATGGAAGAACCATAGCATTTCGCGACTCATTGGTAAATTTACTTTGATTCTCTATAGACCAATAATGTGAGACCATTAACACGGTTAAAGCTAAACTGCTTGAAGTCCAGGCAAAAAGGGGTACTCTTTCTACAACTATATTAGTATCGAAATGCTTTATTAGTATCCAAATGCTTAAAACGGGAAATAGCTAGTGTCGAATTTATCTGATATAGAACACTCATATCGATAAAATGGTTTGAACTATTTACTAGAGGGGCACCCTGCCCTTTTTCCAATGCCGAATCGACGACCTGTGTATAAAAAAAAGAGAAATTTTTTGGATTTAAGGAAAGAAAAATAATTCTAGCAATTTTCATTTTCCTTTTATTTACTTCGTTTTTCTTAATGAAATTGTTAACTAACAGAGCAAAACAAATAAAGAAACAACTTTGCTGACCATGATAGATTTTTATCTAGTCGGAAGAGTCCTCTTAATATTTAGCTAGTCTTATATACGTTTCCGTATATTGAAATACAAAGAGAAAAGAGGATAGAGGATAGGCTCATTACATAAAAAAAAGATATGGAAATAACCATAATACATAGCAAAAAAGAAAAATAGGAGCGTGAGAGCCAAATGAATCGAAAGATTCATGTTTGGTTCGGGAAGAGATCATAAAAGTTGTAAACTTAATAGCAAGATAATCTACTTTCATTAAAAGATTTATTAGATAATCGAAAACAGAGGATCTTAAGTACTATTCGAAATTCGGAAGAATTGCGTAGAGGGACCCTTGAACAACTCGAAAAAGCTCGGCTTCGATTACAGAAAGTCGAACTAGAAGCAGATGAGTATCGGATGAATGGATACTCTGAGATAGAACGAGAAAAAGCAAATTTGATTAATGCTACTTCTATGAGTTTGGAACAATTAGAAAAGTCTAAAAATGAAACCCTTTATTTTGAAAAACAAAGAGCGATGAATCAGGTCCGACAACGGGTTTTCCAACAAGCCGTACAAGGAGCTCTAGGAACTCTGAATAGTTGTTTGAATACTGAGTTACATTTCCGTACGATTCGTGCTAATATTGGCATTCTAGGGGCCATAGA